AAGATCTTCGGATCGCGATGCCTATCGTATCGGCTTGACCTCTCATAAGCGGACACAAGATAAAACGAGCATAATTAAGACGCTTGCTGTCTGCTCTTGATTCAACACACTTCCACTGTAGTGGCCGAGTAGATATTGCTACTTCCTCTCGAAGCATAGTACTATTACTATTATTTGATCGTTGAATCATTTATTTCTCTTGCACTTGAAATTGGTTCCATTCTGATTTCTACACACGTCTTTTTTTCGGAGGTCTACAGCCATTATGTGGCAGAGGGGTTACGTCCCGTACCAAATTTACGCGTATACCAGTTCGAAAAATGGCTCGTAATGCTGCATCTCTTCCGAGACCAGGACCCTTTATCCTGACTTCTGCTTGTTGCATACCCTGAGCGACTACTGGACGAAGGGCATTTCCCGCTGCGGTTTGGGCAGCAAATGGTGTTGCTTTTCTTGCGGTTCTGAATCCGCAAGTACCGGCGGAGGCCCAAGAAACCACCTGACCCCGTACATCTGTAACCGTTACTATGGTATTATTCAAACCGGCTTGAACATGAATAACCCCTTTTGGTATTCGACGAACATTCTTACGGGAACCAAGACGCCCACCTCTACGTGAACTAGGATGCCCTTTACTACGCGAACCAACTCTTGGTCTTATTATAATAGGTTTTGCCATATTTTGTCATCTCATAAATAGGAGTCAGAGATATATGGATATATCCATTTCATGTTAAAACAGATCATTTGGACATTTAGAGAGCCTCTATTGTTTGTCGATTTTTAGTTTAGATTCGAAGGCTTATCCTTGTCTCTGTTTATGTCTCGGGTTGGAACAAATGACTCTAATTCGTCCCCGCCTACGGATCAGTCGACATCTTTGACAAATTTTACGAACGGAGGCCCTTATTTTCATAGTTGTAATTCCTTCAGTTTTAATCGACTCCTTGGAAGAAAATAAGTCTCTTGCAATATTGAGATGCGAGTCCCCACGAAAGTAGTGTGAGTGTTGAAAAGGGCACCTAGTCATTCGAATCTTTGTTGTTGAGTCGATAAATGATACGCCCCTTGGTTGAATCATAACGACTTACTTCGATTTTGACTCTATCTCCTGGTAGTATCCGTATAAAACTACATCGGATCTTTCCTGAAATATACCCTAGAATCAGATCTTCATTATCTAAACGAACCCGGAACATGCCATTGGGCAGTGATTCCGTAATTAAACCTTCATAAATCCATTTTTGTTCTTTCATTCGAGGTAATCCCTTTAAAGTATCAATTCATGGAAGAAGAGTGATATTCGTATGCTTTTTTTGTAACAAATAAGAATAGGAAGTTACCGACCCAATTCGGATACCAGAAAGATCACCATATATAACACAAAATTTCTCCTCCGATTCTTTCTAGTCGAGCCTCTCGATCGGTCATTATGCCTCGAGAAGTAGAAAGAATTACAAGCCCCATTCCTCCTAAAATCTTAGGGATTCCTTGATAGTTAGAATAGATTCGTACACCGGGTCGGCTGATCCGTTTTAAAATAGTTCTAGACGGCCCTTTTCTATGCCTTCTTCTATATCGTAGGGTTGAAACTAAGAAATTTGTGTTCCTTTCTCGGTGTTTCCTCACGTTTTCGATAAAGCCTTCGCGTAGAAGTATTTTCACAATGTTTTCGGTGATATTAGTAGATGCTATTCGAACTAGTTCTTTGTTATCCATCTCCGCGTTTCGTATAGAAGTTAGTATGTCGGCAATAGTGTCCTTACCCATGATGAGCTATAATCATTGGTGCCTTCGAGTTTTTTTTATTATCACCATGCTCTTTTTTTTCTTTATCAATTATTAATAGTAAGGAATATACGTGAGACACAATCTACTAATTCAGTGAATCTATTTTAGAGACACTAAAAATATCGCGGTCTCGTCTATGAGTTTTTATAAGACCTCAGGGGCTAATGAGACTATTTTAGTAAAATTCAACTCTCTCAATTCCCAAGCGATCGCACCAAAGACTCGAGTTCCTTTTGGATTGCCTTTTTGATCAATGACAACTGCGGCATTGTCATCATATTGGATTATCATGCCATTGTCACGTTTGAGTTCTTTACATGTACGTACAACTACAGCTCGGATCACTTCTGATCTTTCGAGAGGCATATGAGGCACTGCTTCTTTGATTACAGCAACAATAATGTCACCAATATAAGCATATTGGCGATTACTAGCTCCTAGGATTCGAATACACATCAATTTTCGAGCTCCGCTGTTGTCTGCGACATTTAAATAGGTCTGAGATTGAATCATAACTTTTTTTGATCTTTTCGTTCAATCCAAAGAAAGGGCAAAGGAAAAAAGAAATATTGTTTGGCCAAAAAAAACCAACTGCAGGTTGGTTTTTCATCAGAAAGACCCTTTTTCTTTGTTTGCATATCCTTATTCGACAATAAGGAATTGAGTTCGTATAGGCATTTTGGACGCAGTTATTGAAATCGCTTCTCGAGCTACTTTTTCTGATACCCCAACCATTTCATAAAGTATTCGACCCGGTTTCACAACTGATACCCAATATTCGGGCGATCCTTTCCCCGAACCCATACGCGTTTCCGTTGGTCTTATTGTAACAGGTTTGTCTGGAAATATGCGTACCCAGACTTTTCCACCACGACGCGCATACCGTGTCATTGCTCGTCGTCCTGCTTCTATTTGTCTAGATGTGATCCAAGCCGCCTCAAGTGCCTGAAGAGCGTATCTACCGAAACAAATCCGATTGCCTCGATAAGAAACGCCCCGCATTCTTCCTCTATGTTGTTTACGGAATCTGGTTCTTTTGGGGTTATAGTTGATGGTTGTTTCACAATTCCATCTCTACTGCAGAACCGGACATGAGAGTTTCTTCTCATCCAGCTCCTCGCGAATGAAACGATTCAATAATATTAGAGATAAGTATTCAATGAATAATACACTGAATCATAGGATTCTTTTTTTTTTTGAATCTAAGATTGTATACACGAATAGGCGTATAGATATTCCTATACATCTAGAATCGAATTCGAATTTCTTTTTGATAGAAGAGGAAGAGATAACCAATCTTGATTTGGATTTTTAATGAATATCCTAAAACGTCGTAAGGCTTTCGCGGGCGAATATTGACTCTTTCAAGATCTGGTTCATCCGAAGGGTCAGTCCATGACCTCTCAGAATAACTGAATTGGTTTCTGGTGCGTTCCGCCATCCCACCCAATGAATTATTCGAATTCGTTTTCAATAGAATCTTCTGCAGTCACAGGTTCCGTCGTTCCCATTACTTCTTGCTGAATGGCTAGGCCAAATTTTCTGCAATGGAGCTCGTAATTGAATTGGTTGTTCCTGAGTCAATGTCCTCAGCCTTTCAATTGACTTGATGCTCTTTGTTTTAGGTTCTTCTTACATATTGATGCTTTATTACATTACACTACCTTTTTTGCGATGATTTATAGACCATACATATTGGAATCATATATCATGGATATTCTAGTTCTCTCTTTCTATCATCCTTCCATTTACCCGATCCTTTTCTTTCACAATCCAGAACCAGAATCAGATTGATTTTTCTTTTAGGTAAAAAGAGTTCAGTTGCTACAACTCTTGGATCACTCGATCATAGAGTGACTGGTGCCTTGGATCCAGATAATACGAAGCAATGAGCTGGTTATTAGTTCTATAGTTATGAGTTCTATCGTTATTAGCTCATACTCTTATTGTGGTATGCGCCGTCCCCGGTTTTTTTGAACCCTAACTTAAACCTAAAGGAAATAACCGACGAGTCACACACTAAGCATAGCAATTCTACCAAAGGGTCAATCCAATTTTGATTCAATCCTATAAAATAGAATCGAATAAAAAGGAAAAAAAGAATTGTTCCTTTTTGAATTGTTCAGTTTTGATTGAATGAAAAGGAATGAAAGAGTTTGTCATTTTGTGTTCTCTCGTTGGATAGAACGGAAATCAAAACAAAGGATCCTTTTATTCCTCGCCCGCAAATATCCAAATTTTGATGCCTAATACCCCATAAACCATTCGAACTGTATATGAACAATAATCTATTTTAGCTCGAATGGTTTGTAGCGGAACCCTACCTTCTCTGATCCATTCGACACGTGCAATTTCTTTTCCGTCGATACGGCCTGCAATTTGTACTTGAATTCCTTTTGTATTCTCTTCGGCAATGAGTAATTCAATTGCGGTTTTCATTGCCTTTCGAAATGCAACTCTTTCTTTTAATTGGTTGGCTATGTATTCCGCAAGAATAGTAGGCTGTCCATAGGGCTTTGTAATTATTGTGATAGCAATGTTGAGTTTATAGTTCACAGAATAAAACCTTTTTGCTACATTGGTCTGTAATTCTTTGATTCTTTGTGGTTTTCCCTTTCTTAAAAATTTTGGCAAGTCTGGGAAGCTTGTATAGATTATAACCTTTATCACATCGATACTTTTTTGAATCTCTAGACGTGAAATCATTGTCTCATCGGAAGGAATGTTTTTTTTTACATTTTTCTTTATACAATCATGTACAAAATTCTTGATACAATCGCGTATTTTTTGATCTTCCTGAAGACCTTTGGAGTAATTTTTGGCTTCTGCAAACCAAAGGGAACGGTGTCTTTGGGTTGTACCAAGTCTCAAACCAAGTGGATTTATTTTTTGTCCCATACACCCTCACTCTCTCTATTAGCCCAGTTCAATTTCAATCTGTCCCGATCTATCATATAGAAATCCCTCTCTCTTATATCTGTATATTTAGTATATATCTCTATCCATCTTTTTTTATCCATATGTGATCTTTCGATATATCTTTCAATACAATAGTTATATGATAGGTGGTTCTATGTCTCGGATAACTATGTCCTCGGGTTGTATCCATATGTAATCTTTTGATACATCTTTCAATACAATAGTTATATGACAGGTGGTTCTTTTTATCGGATAACTATGCCCTCGCGCTCGAGGTTTTAATTTTTTCCTGATAGTACCCCTGTTGACTTCGGCTTTACTAATGATTAAATCCGTTTTCTTTATCTTCATATTGTGACTCGCATTGGCTGCTGCAGACGAAACCAATTTTTGAATAGGGTCACATGCTCGATAAGGCATGGCTCCTAATATCTGAAGTGTTTCGTGGTAGGAACGTCCACGAATCTGATCAATGACTCTTCGCGCTTTGTGAGCAGACAGACGAATATGTTGACCTAAAGCGTATACTTCTCCAACTTTGTTTTTCTTTCTCATCCGGTTTATCTCCCACGAATGAACGATGAGCACCGAATATTCACTTTATTCATTCAGATTAACGACGAGATTTTGTATCGTTTCTCGTATGTTTCTGGAAATTAAGAGTAGGTGCAAATTCTCCCAATTTTTGACCTACCATACGCTCTGTTATATAAACAGGCAAATGCTCCTTTCCATTATGAATGGCGATTGTATGTCCGATCATTGTGGGTATAATGGTAGATGCCCGGGACCAAGTTATAATTATTTCTTTTTCCCCCTTGATGTTGAGTTTCTCAATTTTTTCTAATAAATGATTCGCAACAAAAGGATTTTTTTTTTTTGAACGTGGCACAGCTACTTACTCCTATCTTTTTTCTTTTGTAAAGACGAAGAAACATATTCGATGTTCAAGATTTTCCTATTTAGTACGTCGACGAAGAATGAAACTATCGCTATATTTATTCCGTTTTCTACTTCTTCTTCCAAGTGCAGGATACCCCCAAGGGGTCGTGGGGTGTTTTCTACCAATGGGGGCCCTTCCTTCGCCACCCCCATGGGGATGGTCTACAGGGTTCATAACCACTCCTCTGACTACAGGACGCTTCCCTAGCCAACGTTTAGATCCGGCTCTACGCATCAAACTTTTCTGTCTCACCCCAACATTACCCACTTGTCCGACTGTTGCTGAGCAGTTTTTGGATATCAAACGGACCTCCCCGGATGGTAATCTTAATGTAGCCGATTTACCTTCTTTTGCAATCAGTTTTGCTACAGCCCCCGCTGCTCGAGCCAACTGTCCACCTTTTCCAAGTGTGATTTCTATGTTATGTATGGCCGTGCCTAAGGGCATATCGGTTGAAGTAGATTCGTCTTTTTGATCAATCAAAACCTCTTCCCAAACTGTACAAGCTTCTTTCCAAAGCATACGGCTTTCTGAATGTATAGGAGGATATCTAGACGGATGGGTCCTCTATGAATCGTATGATAAAGTAAGTATCGCATGAGGGGATAGTATAGGCATCCAAATAGGCCGAATCACTCATGTGATGATATTCTACATTCTCGGTCTCTCCGTTCCGTCATCTGGCTTATGTTCTTCAGGTAGCATTCAGACCGAATGACTCTATGAAATTACGTCAATACTTCCAAATATTAGGGGTAACGTAGGAGACATCTCTCTTTTTCCCCGGGGGGTAGAATTACCACTGCTTAGCTTTCAATTCGCCTCTGACCATCAAATGAAATGTGCATAATCTCGCTTCTTCTCTTTGAAACAAAGAAGGGCGTTTCTGGTTCTGTCGGCGCTTCAAACAATTTTGTCTTCTCCATATTACCATATCTCTAGAGTCAATAATTTTATATGAGGAACTACTAAACTCAACCACTTGCTGCCGTTACTCTTCAGTTTTCTGTTGAGGTCTATTCCGTAGAGGCATTCAAATAGGATCCGTGATCGATTTCTAGGTTTCGTCGTAAACCTGATTGGTTACTTCCAATTCCGTAAATCCATGGTTCAAACCGCACTCAAAGGTAGGGCATTTCCCATTGAGATAGGAACTTCTGTACCCGAACGAATGGTATCTCCAATTCTCGCCCCTCTGGGAGATAAAATATATCTCTTCTCACCATCCCCATAGTGTATGAGACAAATGTGTGCATTTCGATTCGGGTCGTATTCTATGGTTACGATTCTCGCCGCTATGTGTTTTTCATTCCGTCGAAAATCGATTTTACGGTATAGACGCTTATGACCTCCCCCTCTATGCCTTGCGGTAATGATTCCTCTGGCATTCCTCCCTTTCCCAGAATGATGCTGTCCAGAGATCAAATTCTTTTGTGGATTGGATTTCCCTCGCCTGTCTGTGGCCCCATTGCGTGTGCTCGGGGTAGAAATTTTGTATAAATGTATCGCCGTGTTATTCAGTATTTTGATTGAAGCTCTTTTCTTTCAGCAAAAGGGTTGGAATAGAATAACTTGGTTGCAGCGTAATGATCATACGTCTGTAATGCCTTGTATGTCTCCTACTAGGGCCCCCCTTTCCCGGGAGCCGATGACTATTCATCGCTATTACCTTAACCCCAAAGAAGAGTTCGACCGAATGCTTGATTTCTGTCCTAGTTGATCCTGTTTCAACATTAGAAGTATATTGATTCTTCCCCACCACTAGCTTAACACTTTTTTCGGTAACTACTGCATATTTGATTCCATCCATAAATCCACTTTCTTTCCTATGAGTTCCAGTATTGATAAGAATTGTAGTTCTTACGGTTCATATGTTATATTATAGTATGAATATACCACACCAATTCGTTCTCTAGTACGATTCGAATCTACCGAATCGAACGAATCTCCTAGAGAACTCTATTGAAATCGAACTCTATTGAAATCGAACTCTATCGAACTAGAAGATCGAAAGAATTCGGAAACCCAACTAACCGATCGAATCAAGTATATGTATATAGAACAATATAAAAAACGATTGATTCATTTCTCTGATGATGATGAGACAGAGCCAGTTCCAATAGACTGAACTTCTCCCATCCCATTGGTGTGCATCCAGTAGGAATTGAACCTACGAATTCGCCAATTATGAGTTGGGCGCTTTAACCATTCAGCCATGGATGCTTGGATCATCATACATCGTGAATCAATTAGTTCCAACCCTAAAAACCGATAACTATTACCTATGCCAAGAAAACTGCGGAGAGACTATGAAGTCCAATTGTGGATCGTCGAATTGCGAGAGATATTGAGAGAAAGTCAGAATTTTGGCTATTTGTTAGATTCATGGACCAAATTAGATTTAGTGGGATCTTTCACTTATCTTTTTTTCCACCAAGAACGTTTTCTGAAACTTTTTGACCCCCGAATTTGGAGTATCCTGCTTTCGGGTTCACCAAGCAACCGATCTTTCACGAGCAAAGTTGCAGTACTGGTTAAGGGTGTAGTACTGATTCTAGTAGCGGTCGTTATCTCTCGTATGCACCATCAAACTCTGGTCGAAAGAAAAAATCTCTATTTGAGGGGGCTTCTTCCTGTACCTATGAATTCCATTGGACCCAGAAATGACCCATTGTTTCGGTCGTCCCATAGGTTGGTTGTTTCGCTTCTGTATCGGAAAAAAACGATCTCTGAGAGTTGTTTCATGGATCCGAAAGGGAGTCCTGGGGTTCTCCCAATAACTCAAAAGTGTATCATGCCTGACTCGAACTGGGGTTCGCGGTGGTGGCGGAACTGGATCGGAACAAATCGGGATTCTAGTTGGAAGATATCGAAAGAAACCGTAGCTGGAATTGAGATCTCATTCAAAGAGAAAGATCTACAATATCTGGAGTTTCTTTTTGTATCCTATACGACGGATGATCCGATCGGCAGGGACCCCGATTGGGACTGGTTTGATGGCCTTTCTCCGAGGAAGAAGCGAAACAGAATCAACTTGAATTCGGGACAGCTATTCGAAATCTTAGTGAAACACTGGATTTGTTATCTCATGCCTGCTTTTCGTGAAAAAAGACCAATGGAAGGGGAGGATTTCTTCAAACAACAGGGATCGGATTTTTTGAGGAAGGTCTCGAGAGAGAATTGGATTTGGTTAGACAATGGGTGGTTGGGAAACAAGGATGGGTTTTTTAGCAAGGTCTGGAATGTATCGTCAAATATTCACTCTGATTCCCCAAGATCTCGTTTCTTTCAAGTAAGGGATTCTAGCCAATTGAAAGGATCTTCTGATCAATCGAGAGATGCTTTCGATTCCATTAGGAATGAGGATTCGGAATCTCACACATTGATCAATCAAAGAGAGATTCAACAACTCAAAAAAAGATCGATTCTTTTGGATTGGGATCCTTCCTTTCTTCAACCGGAAGGAACCGAGATAGAATCCGACCGATTCCCGAAAAGCCTTTCTGGAGATTCCTCAATGTCCCAGCGATTCGCGGAACGTGAGAAGCAGATGGTTCGTCATCTGCTTCCGGAAGAACTCGAAGAATTTCTTGGGAATCCTACAAGATCAATTCGTTCTTTTTTCTCGGACCGATGCTTAGCCCTTCATCTGGGTTCGAATCCTACTGATACTGAGAGGTCCGATCCTAAATTGTTGAAGAAACAACACGATGTTTCTTTTGTCCCTTCCAGGCGATCGGAAAAGAAAGAAATAGTGGATCTATTCAAGATCATTCCGTATTTACAAAAGACCATCGCAATTCATCCTATTTCATCAGATCCGGGATGTGCTAGGGTTCCGAAGGATGAACCGGATCTGGACAGTTCCAATAAGATTTCATTCTTGACCCAAAATCCATTTTTGGATTTCTTTCATCTATTCCATGACCGGAACAGGGTGGGGTACACGTTCGACCACGATTTTGAATCAGAAGAGAGATTTTCAAAAATGGCAGATCTACTCATTCTATCAATCACCGAGCCGGATCTGGTGTCTGATTATGAGAGGGTATTTTTTCCTTTTTCGGAGGGATTTCACTCCGGCGATGAATCGAAAAAAAAATCTTTATTGGTTGTACCTCCTATTTTTTCTGAAGATCCAAAATCCAAAAAAGTGGCTAGTAACAACAGAGTCAATCCATCTAGATTGATCCTAAATCTGATTCAAATCCACTCTAGGACCTATGGGTACATAAGAAATGTATCAAATCGATTCTTTTTCATGGTAATGAATCGCTCCAATCGCAACTTCGAATATGGAATGAAAGGGGATTCAATAGGAAATGAGACTCGGAATCATAGAACGAGAATGAAATCTACGATCAACCAGCATCTCTCGAATTTGAAAAAGAGTCAGAAGAAAGGGTCGGACCCTCTTAGTTCTCGAACCGAGAGATCCATGAATCGGGATCCTAATGCATATAGATACAAATGGACCCAAAATTTCCCGGAACATTTCATTTCTGAGGCGAAGAGGCGTTTTCAATTTCAAGTAGTGTTCGATCGATATCATCATCATCGAGATCGCTTACGTATTCATCGATCTCGCTATCGCTTCCGTATTCATCTGAATCGCTTCCGTATTCATCGATCTCGATTCCGTATTCATCTGAATCGCTTCCGTATTCATCTGAATCGCTTCCGTATTCATCTGAATCGAGATCGATTCTGGATTCATCTGAATCGCTTCCGTATTCATCTGAATCGCTTCCGTATTCATCTGAATCGCTTCCGTATTCATCTGAATCGCTTCCGTATTCATCTGAATCGCTTCCGTATTCATCTGAATGGCTTCCTTATTCATCTGAATCGCTTCCGTATTCATCTGAATGGCTTCTGTAGTCATCTGAATCGATTCCGTATGAATCCGACTCAATCTTGGATGGATTGGGCCGAGTTTATGGTCAAACTGTCGAAGTCACATCCCTTTTTGACCAAGTCACCTCGTTTCCTTTTGGGGAAGGCATTGGGGAAGGCATCTTTATTTTTGTCGAATTCACTTCCCTTTTGGTCGAAGTCACTTCTCTTCTTTTTGTCGAAGTCCCTTCTCTTTTTGTCCTTTTGGTCGAAGTCACTTCCTTTTTTCTTTTTGAGTCTCGGGAGTCCCCCCATTCCTGGGTCTGAGATCCCCATCTATATCTATGAATTGAAAGGGCCGAATGATCCACTCTGCAATCCGTTGTTAGACTCAGTAGGTGTTCAAATTGTTCCTTTTACTAAAAATCAATGGAAACCCTTCTTATTGGATGATCATGATCCTTCCAAACAATCGAAATTCTCGATCAATGGAGGCACACTATCACCCTTTTTGTTCAATAAGACAAAATGGATGATTGACCCATTCCCGACTCGAAAGAATTGCAGGAACAATTTGGATAACACGGATTCCTATTTCTCAATGATATCCCACGATCGAGACAATTGGCTGAATCCCGTGAAACCATTTCATCGAAGTTCTTTGATATCTTCTTTTTCTAAAGCAAATCGACTTCGATTCTTGAATAATCCACATCACTTCTGGTTCGATTATAACAAAAAATTCCCTTTTTCTGTGGAAAAGGCCCTTCTCAAGAATTCTGATCTTACGTATGGACAATTCCTCAATATCTTGTTCATTCGCAACAAAAGATTTTCTTTGTGCGTCGGTAAAAAAAAACATGTTTTTTTGGAGCGAGATACGATTTCACCAATCGAGTCACAGGTATCGAAGATATTCATCCCTAAGGATTTGCCACAAAGTGGTGACGAAACGTATAACTTGTACAAATCTTTCCATTTTCCAATGCGATCCGATCCATTCGTTGGTAGAGCTATTTATTCGATCGCAGACATTTCTGGAACACCTCTAACAGAGGGACAAAGAGTCCATTTTGAAAGAACGGATTGTCCACCTCTTTCAGATATGAATCTATCTGATTCCGATTCCGAAGGGAAGCAGTATCGCAATTTCAATTCAAACATGGGTTTGATTTGGGCTGAGAAATCCAAAAAGAGGAAAAAACGGAGTCTTAGGGTTAGGGAGATGGATGATAGAACCCTTGAACGAGAGCGTGCTTTTTTAAATCTCGCACAATGGACTCTGTTCCAACCCTATATACCGTGGTTCTTTACTTTGACAGGGTTCAAGTATCTCAAATTCGCCCTTTTCGATCCTTTTTCAAACCTATTGCGCAGTCACATATCTCTTTTTCAGCATAGTCTGGAGACATCATGGTGGATTCTTCAGACAAAATTGTGGTTGAGTCTTTCCAACTGGAATCTCGATGAGATTGCGAATCATTGGTTCCAGATTCTTCGTCGGTCCGCAACAATCATTCATCGAAAGAATGAGAATGAGTCACCCCTATGGCTGAGATCATCAAATGCTCGGGAGTTCCTCATCCTTTTCCTTCTTCTTGTTGCTGGATATCTCGTTAATACCCATCTTCTCTTTGTTTCCCGAGCCTCTAGTGAGTTACAGACGGATTTCAAACAGATCAAATCTTTGATGATTCCATCATACATGATTGAGTTGCGAAAACTTCTGGATAGGTATCCTCCATCTGAGCAAAATTCTTTCTGGTTAAAGAATCTCTTTCTAGTTGCTCTGGAACAATTCGTCTATTTTCTCGAAGCAATATGGGGTTTTGCTTTTAATAAGAAGAAATTTTGGAATAGCAATCTCATCGGTATCATGGATTTCCTAAGGATCATACCAAATCCCATCAATCGAATCACTTTTTCGAGAAATACGAGACATCTAAGTCGTACAAGTAAAGAGCTCTATTCATTGCTAAGAAAAAACGTGAACGTTGAGTGGATTGATGATCAAATAGAATCCTGGGTCGCGAACAGTGATTTGATTGGGGATGAAGAAAGAGAATTCTTGGTTCAGTTCTCCACCTTAACGACAGAAAAAAGGATGGATCAAATGCTATTGAGTCTGACTCATAGTGATGGTTTATCAAAGAATGACTCTAGTTATCAAATGGTTGAACAACCGGGATCAATTTACTTACGATACGTAGTTGACATTCATCAAAAGGATCTACTGAATTATGAGTTCAATAGATCCTGTTTAGCCGAAAGACGGATATTCCTTGCTCATTTTCAGACAATCACTTATTCACAAACCTCGTGTAGGGCTACTTTCCGATCTCCTGGAAAACCCTTTTCGCTCCGCTTAGCCCTATCCCCCTCTAGGGGTATTTTAGTGATAGGTTCGATAGGAACTGGACGATCCTATTTGGTCAAATCCCTCGCGACAAACTCCTATGTTCCTTTCATTACGGTAGTTCCGAACAAGTTCCTGGATGACATTTTTTCTAAGATCGATCCTTATGATAGTGACGCTGACGATCTTGATAATGATTATAGTGATAGTGATGAGAGTGACGCTATTGATAGTGATGAGAGTGACGATAGCGATAGCGATGATGACCTTGATATAGATGATATAGAGTTGCTAAATGAGCTAACTACGGAGAGGGATAGACTCCTACTAGAGGGATTTAGTATCCTCCTTCCATTCGAATTAGCAAAAGCAATGTCCCCTTGCATACTATGGATTCCAAACATTCATGATCTGTCTGTGCGTGCGTCGAATGACTTATCCCTCGGTCTATTAGTGAACTCTCTCTCCAGGGATTGTGAAAGATGCTCCACTAGCAATATCCTTGTTATTGCTTCGACTCATATTCCCCAAAAAGTGGATCCCGCTCTAATAGCTCCGAATAAATTAAATACATGCCTTAAGCTACGAAGGCTTCTTATTCCACAACAACGAAAGCACTTTTTCACTCTTTCATATACTAGGGGATTTCACTTGGAAAAGAAACTGTCCCATCCTAATGGATTCGGGTCCCTAACCATGGGTTCCAGTGTACGAGATCTTGTAGCACTTACCAATGAGGCCCTATCCATTAGTATTGCACAGAAGAAATCCACTATAGACACTCATACAATTCGATCTGCTCTTCATAGACAAACTTGGAATTTTCGAGCCAAGGTAAGACCGGTTCAGGATCATGGGATCCTTTTCTATCAGATAGGAAGGGCTGTTGCACAAAATGTACTTCTAAGTAATGGCTCCATAGATCCTATATCTATCTATCTGAAGAAGAGATTCCCTAGTTCTTATTTGTGCAACTGGTACTTCGAGCTTGCAACGAGCATGAAGAGATTAACGAGACTTCTTTATCTTTTGAGTTGTTCTGCCGGATCGGTCGCTCATGATCTTTGGTCTCTACCCGGACCCGATGAAAAAAATGGGATCACTTCTTATTTGGTTGAGACTGATTCTGCTCTAGTTCGTGGCCTATTAGAAGTATTCGAAGGAGAAGGCACTCTATCCTCTCGGACAGAAAAAGAGGGCAGTGAGTTTGATAATGATCGAGTGACATTGCTTCTTCGGTCCGAACGAAGGAATCCCTTAGATATGATGCAAAATGGATTTTGTTCTAGCGTTGATCCGAAATTTCTCTATGAAAAAGACGAATCGGAGTTTGAATTGGAAGAAGGGGTTGCATTTGGAGAAGGAGACCGCGACCCGCAACAGATAGAGGAGGATTTCTTCAATGACATAGTTTGGGCTCCTAGAATAGGGTACCCCGATCTCTTTGGTTGGATCGAAAGTCCCAATGAATTGGGATTTCCCTATTGGTCCAGGTCATTTTTGGGCACGCGGATCATTTCTCATCAAGAGAATGATTCGGAAGAGAATGATTCGGAGTTCTTGCAGAGTGGAACCATGCAGTACCAGACACGAGATCGATTTTCCAAAGACCAAGTCTTTTTTCAATTTCAAATAAGCCAATTTCTTTGGGACCCTGCGAATCCATTCTTTTTCGATGCGCCTGTGTTTTCACGTCGCGAATTCTTTGCAGATCAAGAGATGGCAAAGGGGCTTCTTACTTTTCTAACAAGTCCTCCGGAATTGCTGTCTGAAAGCTGGTTCAGCAAGAATACGCAAGAAAATAACTTCGAATTGTTGATTCATCGCCAGAGATGTCAGAGAACCAATAGTTCATTATCTAATGGGTCTTTCCGTTCTAATATTCGATCCGAGAGTTATCAGTATTTATCAAATCTGTTCCTATCTAACGGAACGCTAGTGGATCAAATGACAAAGACATTGTTGAGAAAGAGATGGCTTTTCCCGGATGAGATGAACCATTTGATTCATTTCACAGGAGAAAGATTTCCCATTCCTTAGCTTAGCCGGAAAGATATGTGGCCATGAAAGGGGGATTAAGTGGAACCGAATTGACCGGTTGGTAGAGTCGTGGAAATACTGGTTTCTTCCCTATTTTTGGCCTTAGCTACATGGA